GAAAGGGCCCATGAGAAATCGGCTGTTGCCGAGATCCAGGGAGGCTGAACCGCAGAAGCGAGAAGAGTATTATGTTGACGAGAGACAAGGACCTGAGCAGGCAGGGAGACGAGCTATTTGACGGAAAAAGGAATGGACAGAGTGAAAAGCAGAGCCAACGGAGCCAAAATAGGGTGCTACCAGAGCAGAGCGAGGTGTATTCGAGTAAGAGAGTCAGTGCTAGATCCGCGAAACGCAGGTGGGGGACTAAAGGTTCAGCAAAAACGGGGCGAAGCAAACAAAGAGAAGTTGTTCCTTGAAACACGAGGAAGGTCAGTGCGGTTAGTGCTTAGGGTGAGGCAAGTCCAGCTGCTGAGATAGAACCAGCACAAGAGCCGGTATAGATAAATAGACAAGTCCAGCTGTCGAATCCTACTCCGACCACCGCTTCCAGAGCAGGCTTCTTTAAAGAAGAGAACGGCTTATGGCTTCCTTAAGCTCTCCTTCTTTTGTTTCGTTAAGCGGTGGATTTAAATCCTATCTCTCGGTACTCTTTTCCTATAGGGACTTAGGAATTTCTTTCTTTGCGCTTAGGCTCAAGGGAAAGCGTATCGGATCAGAGAGTCAAAGCCGCTAGTTTCAGACAAAATCTCGGAAGCGAAACTTGCTTTTTGTCTTCAAGCTACACTCTCTCTTGGGCCGGTACTCCTTCTCGGGAAAGCGGAAGTCAGAGATCAATTCTTTGATTCTGGAGGTCGTTGCAGGTCTTGGGAAGCTAACAAATACACTCTCGCAAGCCGCCATAATTGCCTCATATTCCTTCCAGCCTCTCTTGGCCAAGAAGATTGGCCCTTTTGTTGAAGTATACTGACGATGGGGACTATATAGTTGTTGTTGCTATTCTTACCTCAGATACAGGTTTTTTTGAGTCGACTGATGCATCTACAGTGGCACAGCCAGTCCATGGTGGGTGTTTAAGCTGTTGGAACTTGGGGTGTAACTTCCGGTCCAGGGCTGAATCTATATTCAGAATGGAGAATTGGAAAAATAGAGACTGAAAGTCAAGTCGCCCTCTTTTTTTCCAGCAGTGCTCCGGACCGAGGCTCTCTCTTCTTTGTTGTTGAAACATAGCCTGAAAAGCCCTCCTCTGATCAGGTCCGTTGAGAGAGAGAGCCGCGAGTGAATAAAGGCCTTCACACCCGGGTGCCGCGAAGGCGGAAAACATTTTTTCTTTTTAAAACTTGACTCATCAAAAGAATGACCAGCAGGATGAACCTGAGAATGGGCTTGAGCTCGAGTCCGTAGATTTCAGCGTAGAGTTAGATCTCTTTCTCATGGGGATAGAAAGTGAAGAGACCCAAGAAGAAGCCAAAAGAGATTCTTGATCTCTTGAAGCGTCATGAAGGGATCGAGCACAGTAGCGAAGTTGCCGAGAAACTCAATCTCGGAACCGCAGAAGACCCCAAGGAGGTCAAGATCGGAACTGCATTATCTCCAGGCCATGATCAGTTTTCTCCATAGCTACAAGTTTTCGCTTGGTCATACCAAGACATGCCAGGCCTAGACACAGATCTGGTTGTTCATCGTCTACCGTTGTATCCGGATGCCAAGCCTGTTAAGCAGAAGCTCCGCCGAATGCGTCCGGAATGGTCAGAGAAAATCAAGGAAGAGGTCATGAATATTTGAAGGATTCTTGGCCGTATCAACATACCCGGAATGGTTAGCAAACATTGTCCCTGTACCGAAGAAAGAAGGGAAAGTCAGAATGTGCATAGATTTCCCTCAACAAGGCAAGCCCAAAGGACGATTTCCCGCTGCCGCTTCTTCTTCTCCTCCGATCAAGACCGGAAGAAGGTAGGTCAGCTCGATCTAGCTATCCAGTTTCGGATTGGACGGGAATGAAGCTAGTCTTCTCTCTGGCATGGATAGGCTTTATTCTCGCTCAGCGAGTTGCTCACCTTCCGAGGACAGATGGGCTGGGTCGGTAGCAGGATACCGGTCAATTCTACAGGCTGAGGGTTCTCCTTTCAGCCAACTCAGGAGCAGGCGGGGGGGCATGCCGGCTACGCTTTCCGTGGGCAGGGTCCGTTCCTCTCGGTGGGAGGGGAATGAATGAAGCTACTTCCTATCTCATGGCAACGACTGGTGGATGGCGGTGGCTCATCATGCATCAATCTCAGAAAGGAGGTAGGGGCTGCTACTCGACTCTGTGAATTCTGCTAGCTGGGATGGGAACTTATCCACTCTATCCGGTTTTCAAGTATGGACTTCACTGAGATGAGAGTTTTCGATCAAAATATCCGAAGCCGTAGTTTGCCGTAGTAGGTAAGTTTTGGCTTGGCTTTACGCTGGTAGGGGCGGGCATACCAGCCTATCCACTGAAAGATGAGATGAGGGAATCAAGCTATCGAGAGATAGTTGCTTGCCAGCCCGGAGTTACGGGAAAGAGTAGCCGACCCACCAGCAGCTGCAAATTCTACAGCGGTTCAGTCTGATTCGTTCATCCGGAAGAAAGGATATGGAGCCACTGGTATTGACTTGTGCCCTGCTATCGGTGGTTGCTCGCTGCCATCCCTGCCCGAACGGAACGAAGAGGCCCTGCCACTAAGGATAGCTACGACCATCCCCCGGAACAAGAAGCTGACGAAATCAAGAGGATAAATGGTTAGGGATGAACTACGAACTATATGCTCCTCCAATGCCCGTGCCCCATTACCTATACCATTACCACAGCAGCAAACGACAACGTACCTTGGCGTATAGCCTGAAGGACTACTCGCTTCCCGGAATCCCTAACGGACTACTTGACTAGGCACAGACGTATCCCTTACGGCCCCTAAAAAAAGAGCAAGGCGTTCCGTAACCAAACCACTAACCACGACAACGCGTTCCGTACCGCCTCCCAAGCAAGCGTTACAGGACCAATCCCCAAACAAGACCAATGCGCTTTCCCCTAACAACAAGACAGACCAATCCGCTTTCAACAACAGCCGGACTACTTCCCAAACTTCAAGCTTAAACAGATTGGCCCCTTCGTGCTTACCTTAATGCGCGACTTTGCTCACACCTATCACGGCTTACCGCTACCATGAATACCCCCCGTTGACTTGCTTTGTCTTGCTTACCCCCCATTAGCTATAAGTAACCCCCGTCCTGCAGCCCCCTGTGACCCCCATGCCACAGTGCATCAGGTTCATTTTGGTCGGGAGTGAAGTGCCAACTTAGTTGGGCCTCGCCTCTAGCCTTTAAGAGAGTAGGGGCGGTAGTTTGGGGGTTTACGGGGGTATAGCTGGAGGTTCAGCCTCAACTCATTCAATGAATGTTGTTTCATTCACTGTAATCAGCGGCTGAATCCTACTCCGTATTTACCAGCGATGGAATGGGAGAGTCATCAGTCCAACGAGAAAATGGAGGCGCCTATCCATCTATATGACCAAGGCCAACTTTGTCACGAGCTGGGCTCGAACCAGCGCTTCCGGATGCGCAAAGCACCCGGATTTCAACCTAAGACTGATCGTGACTTTTGTTGACCCGGTTCCCCACGCGGGTGGGTACGTCCGGGGTCGGTCGCATGGACCGACAGGCGGCGCTTGGTCAATCTCAAAGATTCAGAAGAATTTCGAAATCAAGTGAAATGTCCTATCGTCATCCCATTTTGGGGAATCAACGAGGGTCTTATTCATGTATCTTAAGAGACATAAATACGGCACGGCAAGAGGGTCAATCCTAAAAGAATTGTTGCGCAAGAGCCTGCTTCGAAAAAATGAGGGCATTTTCAAGGGATAAATAGATCGAGGCCTCGAGAAAATCGAGGAAAGAACTCTCTCCATGGACCCATGATCCCCTCTTTTTCATCTTCATAGAGACCGCCATAGCCGTAATTTTGTACAATCTCGTTTACAAGCGTCTCAATTCGAGCTTGCATTTGGTAGGCGGTCTCTAGAGATTCGGGTTCCGGATCCTCAAATTTTCATCGTCCTCCTCGGACTGCTCTTTTGTTTGTTCGGGTTGGGGGGCGGGAGGAACAAGGTCGGGCGACTCGGGAGGTAAAATACCCCGTAAAGAGGACTCTCCCTCCTCAAAGGAGCGAAGAAGAGCCTCCATTTCCTCCTCAGAAGACTCGCAGCTTGCGATGATGATAGGAATGGTTTGGTAAGACTCTCAGAAAATACCCGACGTCGGCCTCTGTGTCTGCATAAGCAGCTATCGGTATGGCAGCAATTTCAAGCAGAGAGCTATCAAAGCACAACCTGTGAGAAAAATTCTTTTAAGAAAATAAAAAAAAGATGACACTCAAAAATATGGCAAATCTAATAGGAAGCATTCGAAAAAAAGCGAAATCAAAAAAAGAGTCAAAATCCAGCAATAAATGACGAACATCCAGCAATAAATGACCAAAATCCAGCAATAAATGACGAACTCCATGATAAAGATGAAAGGACAGCGCAAAGGCAGTAAGACCGACTGAGCTTGGGATGAACTTCGATGAATTAGGCGAGGATTGGTAGAAATTCTCATAGGTCAAGCTAATCAAACCCATTTTCGGACAAAGAAAAGGACTAAACAAGACCATAGTGGCGAGGAAAGCCCCGGAGATTCTATGGGAAATTGGAAACGTCGAAGTGAGCTGTGACATATAAAGAGTAAGATGAGGTGGTAACGGTCGATTGATATTCTTCTTCATATTGTTTGTGCAGATTTCAGATTTACGTTCACATCAAGGTGACAGGATTCGAACCTATGGCCCTCTGTACCCAAAACAGATGCGCTGACCAGACTGCGCTACACCTCGTCTCACCCCCCCGGAGCCCTTTCATCCAAGAGCCACCCGATCGATGAAGACCGGTTTTCTCCGAAAAAGCCCATCCTTTTTGGGCACAGGGACGCACCAATCCGAGTAATCAACCGCTTTTATCAAATCTGCCCCACTTGTGAACTTTGAATTTCACTTTCATAAATACACATTATAATGCTCGCTCCCGGCTACGTTTTGGACCCTTCGCCCGCTTAGAAGTGGATTCGAACCACTGACACAAGGATTTTCAGTCCTTTGCTCTAACCAGCTGAGCTACCTGAACCACTTTCCTAAAGTGTGTGTTTTCTTCATCGAATAGCGCCCTACCCAGTGGAGGAGCTTGCTCGACGAACCGAGAGCCGTCCAGGGACTGGCCGGCCCTCGTTCGGTCAGGTGTTCTTCGCTATAGACGCCACCAAGAACAAGAAAGAGGCTCTCCGCTCCTAGTCACACTCATAAGTCGTGCTCTTCGGTCCTCCGGGGGACTCCAGCAAGAGGTTCTTTCTCTCACGTAATTTCGCCCGCCCGTTCCACTTCCGTGCCGGAGGAAATGGGATTCGAACCCATGATACAATCTTCTTGTATGTCGATTTAGCAAACCAATGCCTTAAGCCACTCAGCCATACCTCCAAGTTGTTGATCGGAATTTCCTGTGCCGGGTTGGGTTGGTTGCCCGAAGGGCTATCTCCACTGCGTAAGCCGTAGCGCGCTAGCGCGCGTACTCTTCCTCTATGAGCGAGACTCTATCCAGATCTATGGATCTCCCCAGCATCCAAGCGAGACGTAATCCAAATCCGCCACTGCTCAAGTGGGCGACGCCTTCTTTTCTATGAACACCCCACCACTGAATGATGAACTTTGCCAGTCTTCGCCTCCGACCCGACCAGGAGAGAACACACGGTCAAGCCAAGCCCTTACCTGCCTGAATGGAATTCATATCTCCTTCGTCTGGTCGAGAAGGGAGAAAGCCCGGGGAACTGGACCGTGACTCTTCTATTACATGTAATTACGGAGAAGCCCATTCTCGTCATGATCGATCCACGTCCTACCATAGTGCCCGGAGAACCAGGCTTGCTTAGCTTACCAAGCTAACTTACTAAGCGACGCCTTTTTAGGGCAGATTTCTAAGATTGCACGAGCTAGCTGCAAGCGTAGGCTGAAACCCGTTTAAGTAAGGCGCGCTAGCGCGCCTGACGTACTACTAAGTCAGGGCGTGATAGGGGGGGCAACACTTGACTTTGCCCAACCCAAGTGCTTGCTTGCTGAAAAACTACGTAATAGCGCTAGTAGCCTTACTAAACTAATAGGGCGCGCCTTACGCTGTTAGTCTTGTTAGCTGTCAGTCATTAGTCGCTTTCTTCATCTGTTGTTCATCTATCTGTCTGTTCCTCCGAGTAGCCGTACCTCTGTTGACAATCTTATGGTTTCTCTTTCAGGGAGGGACGGAGTTCTATTCCCTTGAATCGGGGTCTTGATTGCCGGTGGAGAGATCTGGCCTGCCTCTGGGAGTAATCATTCAATGCAGTGGGAGCTGGGTTCTAGAATTCCGCTTTCTCGGGTGCTCAGTGAAACGTCAAGGGCGAGATGGAATCTCCTTTGATCGCCGGCACCACTTCTAGAGGACTGCCTTGACATCGAGGTATGAGTTCCAACCATGAGGAGGGAACCACTGGGGGAATGCCCACGAAAGGAGGTATTCCTTCCCTCGAGGTTCATCTTGACCCCGCCACCCTTCCTTCGGGTATCGGCAACTATCGGTGATCTAGAGGGAGAAGTGGAAGGCAATTGATTCTATCCGGATGAGCAGACACACCAGCGCAGGAAGATGACAGTGCCAGTAGCCCAATTCGACCAGGCCGCCATAAGCCAGTGCCTCCTATCGCCAGCTAAGCTAGTGCCTACTGCCTACCGCCTACGACAACTGTTTTAACAAATACAGAAGCCTATGCCTACAGCCTATGAATGAGATATGAATGGACTACTGCTTATGAAAGAGAGATGAAGGAAGGTTTTTGTCTAAAACTCCCTCGTGAGTTGGACTTTTTCATAGTCAAATGGTCTTCCTCATAGTCAAGTTGCTCTGCTTTTCGTATGTCAAATGAGATATGCCTATTAGCCTACTGCCTGCTAAAACTGAAGGACTGAAAGAGCTATTGACTATCTACACTATTGTTCGGTAGCACAGGAAAGTGGATATTTTTAAGGTAACAAAGGTCGTAGGGCATCAGCAACTGAAGCGCATCTCTAATCTCTCTCTTTTTAGGCAAGGGGTCAAGGTTCAAAACTCGGTCGAATACGTCGTTAACCGAAGCTGGTGGATCGACGAGAGTGCGCCTAGCCAGGAGTGTGGTTGGTGCCACCTCCCCTGCCTTAATGCCTTTGCTGGATGCTTATTCGCCCACTCCTTCACAGAGCGATGACTAACAGCCGGGGATTCAGTGTCCTGTCCTGTCCTTAGTAGAGACTAAAATGTACGCGCTTGGCTCGATTCCTACCACGGACGGGGATACATTTCATCCATATCGCTGGCCTCACATGGACGGAGATGCTTATGCTTATCATATCACGGCTTCCGGCTATGCTAACACAGGGGCTACGCTACTACGGGGCTACTACTGCTACGGGAGCTTATTGGTGGAGCAACAAGAGCTACGTAATGTCCAACCAAACGTGGAAATCTTGTGAAAACATCAATAGCTTCCTCGTTCGTACTCAATCAGTAGATCAATGATTCGAATGCGCATCCCTATCCAGTCAATAAAGAAAGATTAGGTGAAACTTCAGCCCATTATTCCATTAGAACATGCTCCTCCTCATCGGAATAATCACGAAGAAATCTCGTTGTCGCGGGCAGGCCTCTGCACGTAAATCTGTCTACTCGAGACACGAGTTGACAGGAAGAGAGTCAGAAAACATGGGAAGGTCATCTGGATCGTTTCATCGAGCAACAAATGGGTGGGCGACCCTTCTTGCTTGCTTGGCCGTCAGTCAAAGAGAGGATAGGAATTGGCCTCGTTCTATCGGAGTTGCTAGCGGATCGAAAAAGGAGGGGTAGCTACGCGGAATCAGTGCCAATCAGTCACTTATACAGTCGGAATCTGATCAGTCATTCCGGCTTGGGGAATGGTTTGATTTTCGGGAATTACAGATGATTCGCTTACCTTTCCTTCCGATGTAACCTTGTGGATACTTCGCTATTTCACCCTGCAGCTAGATAGGAGGAACAACCCCCCCTATGTCTTTATGAGCAGGACGGCGAAGCAAAGGCAGGATCCACTCAAACAGAATAGAGCTTGCTACTGGGTGGGGCGCTTACCCCATTACCGACGAAGTACGTACACATCATGTCATCTTGGTTTGGTCAATCGAATGGGGAACAGAAAGTCACAAGCGAGTGGTTCTTCGTTCCCTAAGGATCGAGGGTTCGTTTGACTAACCAAATATACGGGAGCGGATTTCATGGAGCTAGTTGTTGGGGCCTGAATGAAGTAGTCAACAGATTAGTGAATATGCGGTGTCCTTGGCTAGTAGGCCACTTGATGTTGATCACATCCCTGAGTTTGAGTGCTGGAGAAAGGAAAGAATAGTGGGTCTAGGAAGTTTTAAGATAGTCTTTTTTTCCGGAATAATCATAGCTGTTGAGTTACAGGTGTATTACCACCACCTTGGTTGGGATAACGGTGCAGTAGCAGTGGTAACAGCAGTAGCACCGACCGCAATGGGAACAGCTTGAGCAACTCCTTCATTCATAGGGAAACAGAGGTGCGCCTTACATAACAACGGCATAGTTGTAGTAGCACGGGTTCACCACTAGTTGGGCTAGCTGTATTTTTCAATAGAATTTGGCTCCGAATCTTCGATCTTCCCCCTCCTTTCTTGTGCTACGTGAGAATGGACCGATAAGTGTCAAGAGGACTTCAGGAAACTGAAGATGTACCTCATGAACGCACCTGTCTTATCACCACCAGTGCCATCCAGGCCTCTGCGGATCTATCTTTCTATCACTGAAACTGCGCTAGGGGCAGAAATAGCTCAACATGACGATACTCGTCAGAAGGAAAGGGGAATTGACTACCTCCGTCAAACCCTATTGGATTATGAGACCCGTTACACACAGATGGAGAAGCCCCTATTACGTGACGGCTCGCTGTGGTTTGGGCAACTCAAAAGCTTCGCTACTACATGCTATCTCACTCCGTCAAGTTACTGGCTCGAATGGATCCTCTCAAATAGTTATGTTCGAAAAGCCGGCAATCACAGGGAGAACCGCAAGATGGCAACTACTTCTGTCTGAGTTTGACATCACTTATCCAGAAGTCGATCAAGGGGCAGGCTGTCGCCGATTGTCTAGCCAATTTGCCAGAAGAATCATATGCTTCGAACCTACTTCCCAGATGAAGACATCCTCTTCGCAACCGAGGAGGAAGAAAAAGGAAGAACATGGACATTCTTCTTTGATGGCGCGCTCAACGAAAGAGGGACTGGTATAGGGATTGTCCTTCTCTCACCAGAGGGGGTCATTATCCCCAAAGCTTACTTTAAATTAAAGGCTGGCATTTCCGGCAAAGTTTGTTGCCGAATATGATGCCTTCATCGCAGGCCTCACCGCGGCACAACAATTGCAGGCCGCATCCATCAAAGGTTAACATATGCAATTCTAAATTGGTCATCAGCCAGGTCTTAGGATCGTGGAGGACTAAAGAGCCAAGGCTCATGCCTTACCAGGCACTGGCTGAGCGCTTGGTTAAGGAATTCGAGCATGTTCCTAGAGAAGAAAACAGGCTGGCCGATGCCTTGGCAACATTGGCCTCTGTTGTTATGTGCCTCTCGGATCAAACAAGGACAGGAAGTCAAGCTCACCCGGGAGATAAGGCCGATAAACAACCTTCCTGCCTCCAGTCCAGATGAGCAGAGGAAGATATTTGATTCAAGGAGGGAAGTTCATTACTGATGCCCCCGGTACCACCTCCCAATTATCCGCCGAGTTCAAGCATAGCAGATTGGGGGAAGAAGAGAGGTATGAATTACTCATCTTGCTTCAAGATGCACCTAACAACTAGGATAAGTAGCTCGACCAGTGAAGATCTCCCAGCCTTTAAGAGATAGGGGGTGGATGGGACATTGATCCAAAGGTCGAGTACTCAAAATTGATTGAATCGAAGCCCGACCTTGAAAGGCAGTTTAACGCAATGATAAGCCCCGCCTATTTATTTGCATAGTTGAAAGTCAAACGAAGCGAGGTGACAAATCAAATCAACAGGAGAGGAGCTAGAAGCCTTAAGCGCTAGGCCTGACCGATTCCCTTTCGTCTCTGCAAACATGGGCGGTGAGAGGGGAAGGATAAGAATTGGTTCACCCGGTTGGACCATCCCCATGATACGGAATCTTCTTTTCTTCTTCGAATTAGCCTCAAAGGGAGCTCAGAAGACCCCGTCTATTGTGGTTTATACATATATAACCTATGGGCTGGCCGGCCTTCTGTTTCGAAGAATGGAATCTTAGTTAGGAGAACAAGACCGGAGACAAACCCTGTAAACATAAGTTATGAAAACCTTTTTCGATATGACCATCAACAGCAAAGCGTGGCTTCTCGCCCCGGGGCACTAGGGCCTTATCATCTTTATGGCTATAAATCCGCCTTCACAGCGATCTGCTTCTTGATCTGAGTGGAAAGAGGAGTATTCACAGATGTGATTAGAGAATAGCCCCAAAGAGGCATGTCGGCATCAGCTGAGGAAAGGGTTGGCTGGGGTGGGGAAGATGCCAAAAGCAAGAATGACGTTTTTCCAGCGAGGAGGTAGTCCCCAGTCACTCGACTTAGAAAGAAGGTTCTCCCGAGAAGGAATCATTCCTAGGCAAAAAGTCTGCAGTAACTCGAGGAGACACCCCGTAATTCACGTTTCGTTCCCATATGCATCGGCTTATTCTAAATCGACATATCCAGGTTCTCCCAACCCAACAGGTTCCCTTTCTTTCGAAGTGGCCAAAAGTCGAATCAAAGGCTTGAAAGGGGAGCTCTTCTTAGTCCAGGAACTTCTTCTAGTTAGTAGCGATGAATTATGGGATCCCAAAGCAATAACCACAGATGGAGAAGCATTCCTCTTTTTAACCAGTTTTCCCAAACCAAGATATCCTGCCTATCCCGAAAAAGGGACTCTCTCCAAAACCGTAGCAAGAGTGGTTTTGACTAAGCATATGACGAAGGATCGGCCGAAGCTAGAGCTAAGTGGCTGGGTCAGGGTAAGTATTGAAAGCATAGGTCGACTTAATCCAATTGATTGGATTGGTGAATTTCGTTACTAATCCGAAAAGGTCAGCCTATAGACATTTGAGGGAAATTCCCGATTAATAATCGCTTCCTTAGTTTTCTTATTTAGTTAGATGGTCAAAATCTAATCAATGGATGAACTAGAGTCCTTGAGAATCATTCAATTTCTTATTGCTTTGAAAATGACTTCGAAGATGCCCTTGTGGAGCACCATTTCATTCATATCTCGACAAGCCCTAGTTGACTATTCTTCTACTTAAATACAATACACGAATTCAGATATGAAAAAATCTGACCCCTTTTGGGATTGGTTTTCCTACTGCCTTGTCCAATCATAGGCATTCTGTCTTGGATAGATAAGGCATCGTGATACCCACTTAGTTACATCATCAATTTCAGATATTGACTGCGAAAGTGATCAGAAAGAGCATTAAAAGAAGTCATTGTCGGAGCACTCTACCCACCCCCTATGATAAAGCCCTGAGAGAACAAGCCTATGGGATGATCTTTCCCCAGCTCTCTTTGACCTACCCGAGGAATCTTTCCTTTATCTGCGGGGGTGGGTGGATGAACCAGATGCATATGGGGTCTTTCCAAAGGCATTCTTAAAAAAAAGAGTTCAGTCCTTTGCCGGGGTTTTCTATCTATCTATCGATGAGGCCCTGGAGAGTAGCCCGCCCAACTCCACTTACTCCCATAACCTCGGTTCCATTCTCTGAAACCTACATTTCAAAGCCCCGGAAATCTGACTTTGCATCATAGGTAAGGCAAAGCGCTTTCTTTGTTGAATGCATCTGGTTCCATCTTTCTTTCGTTAGTTAACCCACCTTTCCGTAATTCCAAGGGATTGACTTCTTTTTCTTTATGGGAAAAAGTCTTTCTTAATTATTATATTAGCATAGCATTAAGTAGTAAAGTAAACATTTTACACTAGGGGTTTTTCCATACCATACATGCAAACATAATAAAGAAAACCAAACAAAGATAGTTAGCATAGATATACGTCTATCTCCAGTAAGCACCTACGTAGATCTCCACTAAAAAAAGACAAAGAACACCAGACATGAAAACAAACGTCTACAGACACTTATTTAATGAAAACCATTTAAAACGAGTCGACGGACTCTTTTAGTTTTCTCGGGCACCAAGGCAGATTGCCTCCACGATCAGTGCCTTCTGCTCCTGGCGTAGTCCCTGGAGTCTTTCTTATAGTTCCCGAATTCTTTGACGGCTTGCTGTAATTCGGGCTTCAATAGCAGCCGGGTTCACGGAGCGAAGATGCCTCAAGAAACCTTTTTACATTCTTCGACGAAGAGCATTTTCTACATTTTTGATTTCAACGTGAATTTCAGCAAGTCGCTGGGCTTTATTTAGCGCTTCTCGATATACACTGATTGAAAACTCTTTTATGTTTTTTGCACTCATAACATTAGAGCACAAATATCGAGCCTCTCTTTATAGAGTTACGAGAAATCAAATCAATAAGTACGAATTGCATGGCTGGCACAATCTGAGTACTATAACCACGCTGCCTGTATGAAAAAACAAACTTTGCAGAACCGTTTCACCTAATCGATCGTGGTGAAGTCAGCAATGGATTCGGCGGATCATCCACGTCACGCTAGGATTTTGGAAGGACATTTACGAGAGTGAGGTGAGTTTTAATAGAAAGACGGGGGTGGATTTTGGTGCTCTAACTGGCTGTGAGCATGGGAATTGCGTTGCCGAGCAGAGGGCGGAGAGGAATTTGGTGTTGCAGGATTGATGACCGGGAAAGGGTTGATAATGTGTTGGTTTGTTTTAGCAGGTATATTGGTATGAATGAACATATTATAGATATAGAATGTAGAAGAATCTCGCCATACGGCACGAGCAGTTGAGTACAGTACTATCATGCCTTTGTTGTGTGAAGAAACTAAAAAACTTGCGAAGCACGCACCTCAATCACCCTGCCTGTGTGAATTGAACGAACTGACAAGTACAACCAGCTTAAGCTGGTTTTCCACCTATTTGTGAGTGTTCGGCCATTTGAAGCAAAGTCTAAAGGTCGTTGCCGATTTGGGGTTCTGATGGAAGATACAGCGGAGGTTATACACCAAGTACACACGTGATTCTGCTCTGGCAGAAGTGCACGCGAAATTCAGCTCTGGAAAAACTCCCTGAGGTCCAGAGAGAGATGAAGTTTATAGTCAACCTCTGCCTCTCAGATAGCCTTCTTTTCCAACACTTCTATGTGGGTCTTCTTAATATGATTGATTGTTTCAGTTTACTTTACTATTTGCTTGCAGTTTTCAAAAGTCTGAAATCTTTCATTGTTGTAGTGAATTTATGGATTTGAATACTGATCACACTGAATTCTAATTTGTAAATTCAACTTGACTTGTACCTGGAACAGAGAATAAGGGTATCCAATGGAAATCCAGGCACTGTTTTCTATTTGCGGTTAGATGTGCTCGGCAGATGCTAAAGCCAGAGCGTGATGGCAAGAGTTGATCGAGCGAATAATCACAGTTCTCAGCTATCACATTCAGAAAGACTACTGGCTTCACTCAATTAAAGAAACTATACCCCGTTCAAAACTAAAAGTGAAATAACCCGGTGAAATTGGAATTTCTCGACTTTATCCCTGACTGGGTGTTTGATTTCAGGCCCTTTCGAGGAGGGTATCTGATTGGTTAATGTCAGCCCGGCTCGCATGGACTTCCGGTGTTTCTTAGTTGACAACTGCATTGCAATTTGAAGTTCTCCAGTTACTCCTGGATGGCCGATGATCAAAACCTAAATGAAAAAGGGGTTGATCATCGAAGCCAGGCAATAACGATGAAGGAATTTTAGCGCTGATGTAGCTAATTTCCACCTTCATAGTCGATTCATTAGGGTCGTCACCCTCTACCCATATAGTGGAAGTATCCACCGTTTTCTTTGCTTTGCTCTGTCTATTAAGTAAGTAAGCCTCACAGCTATGGGACTTCCTAAATCAAACAACTATCGCAGTTTATCAACCACTCACAAGACCACCGAGATCTTCGACTTAGCTCCCACAGGTAATCCACCCGGCCCTTCTGACGAGGGGGCGGAAGATAACGAAAGGGAGACAAAGTCCTAACTAAATCATAACACTAACACCTAAACCGCCATTCCATCCATCATATCAGTCGAGTCGATCCGATTCGTTCTTATCTATAGATAACGCAAGAGAGAACTTATGACCTCGCGGATGGAGAGGGATTCGAACCCCCGGTATTCCTATCAATACTTCGGTTTTCAAGACCGACTCTTTCAACCGCTCAGACATCCATCCCTTCGCGCTTCGCCCGCCCTATCTATCCGCGCGCTGGCAGGTAGGGGCAACTCTATGTTATTCGCTACGCTTGCTTGCGCCTATCGGCTGACTTGACTCTATTGCCTGCCTGTTACACTTTTCCGGTAGAAATATACAACATTCTCGCTACGCTTCGCTTGTTTCTATATGATAATATGCACCTTGGTTGCTGCGCTCCCTGCGGGTAATAGCAAGAGAGTGAAGAACGAACGATCCTCCAAACAAAAAGAGTGATTGAGTCCGACTCAAGCGAGTTGAGTGAAAGGCGTGGCAAGAGAGCGAGTTCGACTCGCGAACGATCAGCAAGTGAAGGACCGATCCTTTAGCGCCAAGTTGCGAGACTGGTACTTGGTGGATGCAGTGCGGCTCACGAGCAACATATAGACTAAGGTTGCCCATCACTCCCTCGCTCCTTTTTGAAGGCCCACCGCTCTCGTTCCTCTCCCGGTGGTCGAGTGACTTCGTTCCTCCATAAGAACACTGAACGCCCAGCTTCGCAGAGCAGCTCTCTCCCCAGCCCACATTGTGTTAGTGTGGAATCTGGATCTACTGTGTGTTCTGACTCTATTGGATCAAGTCAGATACTCAATTTCTACTACTACTATGGAGAGACTAAGCTCTATTTCAGAGATTGGACTCTCTTACTGTGATTAGTCTGGGCTGTTCCCGAGCCAGCCAAAAAACGTGAGCGCCTCGCGCGAGCAAACGAAGGAGCAAGTTACGGCGACCCTTATTGGGAAGGGGGGGAGCCAATTTGACAAACTACGGCTTTCCTTTTTGAGTTTGCTGGCTTTCAATTTGCTCCCTCTCCTAATCCTTCTATACCCTAGGTTGCTGCACCTTCGGTCTTGCTTCCCCCTCAATCATCGGGAGGTGGAGGCGACGAGGAGGAGGGGACAAAGATAGGGAGAAGCGAAAGAGGAAACACGAGATTAAAGAACCAAAAGCTGGGAAACCAGCTTTCAAAAGGGTTAGAGGATCCTCCACCTACCCAAGGTACCACCGGTATCACCAAGTTCCGTTGATTCACAACAGCAATCTCCAGTGTCCGATGAGACTGCCGGGACTGATTGAGTTGTGCCACATGAAAGCCATATTTTGGATATCCGGGAGTACAATCCTAAAATATTCAGGACTCTGAAAGAAAAATCAGATCTGAGGAATGAATTCTAGATTCCGATGAAGATGCAGAGAAGTGAATGATCCCTCACGGGGCGACGAACAAGTGGCAATTATGACAATGACTCCCCAGAACATCAATTTTTTCAAATGCAGTCGGACTATCAATAAGGCGACTAAGTTGACATTAGATTGGAAAGGGAAGCCATAAAATGCCACCGCGATGACAATGGAGTTAGCTCGATGTTCCCATGATGAAATCCATTTTGAAAGGCTCCAAAAAGATGTCAAATATTACAGTGAAGGATCCGATCATCCTCAGAAGTTCTCCATTGAAGTCGGAGTTCCGTCGGGCCAAGCAAACCAAAGCGACATATTTGGCAGCAGCTGCGAATGCTGCTTCTATTCAAAAATCAAGTAGCTGGAAGAGAAAGGACGCTGTCAAGTCACAAACAAGAATCTTCAAGGGAAATATGAAAAAAAAAAAAAGAGGGTAGAAAAACTTATTAGATACCATTGACTCCGGTATCTAATAAGTATACCTACTATTGGATTTGAACCAATGACTCCCGCCGTATGAAAGCAATACTCTAACCGCTGAGTTAAGTAGGTTATTTATCATCACAAAAAAAGGGACACATCACATTGGAATTATAGACGGAATATGACTTCTCAGCAATACCAATCCTTGGTAGGAAACGGATCAGAGCGGAGTGGGGTTAGGGAATATCCATCTTGACAAGAAATTATCTAGATGTTAATATGTCTATGACAAGGGCTATAGCTCAGTTAGGTAGAGCACCTCGTTTACACGCGCGCCAATGCTTTTTCAGAGGAGTCCATCATGCAATCAAGAGAATTGATCTTATTGAGAAATCGATGTCTTACTCCATGGATTCGGGGGAACAATAGCCTGACAAATAGTTTGTTCGGTCCGATTCGCAATTCAGGCATCAAATCGAACCGGTTTGATGAAAGATAAGGTGAATACCCAGTCTATTCTATTCAATGCTAGGCATAATGAGTGTAAGGACCTCAAAAGAATCTCTTTTCGTCCTATGAACTTTAAGGTGTATAAAGTCTCATATTTGACTCTTGGGGCGGATCGATGGAGACTCCATTTAACTTAGGTTGATCTAGGCCGAAGGCAGACCTACGTCAAGGTAACCCTTCTTTGAAACACTTTGGTATTGCTTCTGGATCAGAATACAAATAATGAATCCGGACGGGTGGAGCCATCTCGTTATCTTCCTGTTAAGAAAAAATATGGTGGACTAGCTGATCTTTCTATCAGTTAATGAAGAAGCCCAATGCAAATAAAAACGCATGTTGGTGACTTGAATCATTTCGATAATAATCAGTTTGATCTGTTTTACCGAGAAGGTCTACGGTTCGAGCTTGAAATCAATAAGCCCTATACATTTGAGTGTTCATTTCTTAATTGGTACGTGTGGCCGGCCGATCGATTGTTCCATCATGGAAATGGAATCATTCCCACAGGATCACGGGAATCCCTCGGAGCATGAAAAAAAGAATTTCTTCCGGCGGATTGGTATTTTCAAATCTCGGATAAACAAAGCCATTCTTCTGAAATTCATCTTCGTGTGTAAATGACATACGACTTTTTTCCTCTTTTCTTGTCCGATTTAGTGATACGCCTTTGCTTTGCCAAGTCAATTTATGTTATGAGATCAAAATCATAACATGAACTTGGCTCAATCAAAACTCCAACCTGAATTAACCAAATCCAAATCAAAATAAGAAGCCATATGCTCTGAGTTCTATTCTTGTTCTTGTATTTGTAGAAAGTTTCAAAAACGATTCGAGTTGTTTCATTCTACAATAGGGTTTTCCTCGTATAACTGGCCTAGTAAAGCAAGTAGTTATTTTCCCTTTCTGTACAATACTTATTTTTTCTTGTATTCCAATCTCCCCCAATCCGATTGTTCATGATTGCAATTCTACCAATGCGGGCCTTAATCTAAAAAGATTAGGGGCCTGTTTGATTTGAACTTGG